CGGTACCGAAATGTTCAAAAATTCCGTTTTTTTGTTCCGTGTCTATTATGAATTATTATATGTTATTCAACAAATCAATGGAACACTTGCAAATGTTAAAGAAAAATTTGCAGTTTTCGATCGATTGATAAATCGTCGAATGCTTTTAGTCTTATCTTTTTATTTGATATATTATGAACAATAAACTAATACTAATTTAGTATTGTATATTCCTAATGTACATAAATCGTATAGTAGTTTGTTTGTATATTAATTTATTTTGTCTATAAATTTATACTAAATATATAACTTATACTAATATATAGTAATTGTACACTATAGACTAATAGTAATATATTAATATATATATATACATATTTACTAATATGTATATATTCAATTAATATATATATATAGATAATATAGATAGATATATTACTATTTTACTATTCCATTAATAATTATAATTATTATACTAATCGAAAAAATATAATCGAAAAAATCTAATATAGTAATATAGTAATCGACAAAATAAAAACTTTTCTTAATTTCCCATTGTTCTTGTTCCCATTAAATCCAATGGAAAATTAAGAACAAAGGTAAGTAGATCTAACTCATGGAATGATGACTATATCGGTTATTCTGATATATAAATTCGATAGAGATGAAATGGTATAAATGGATTTTTTTATTTCCTTAAACCGCGCAAGACATTTGCCAATATTTACAATTTGGTATTATTGGTACTAGATGTCCCATAGAAAAAATGGCTATTCTTTTCTACTACAATAAAAAAATTATTTCCAAAAATATTATTTCAATTCAAAATTTCAAAATCCATTTTTTTTTTTCAATATCTTTCCTTTATTTTGAATCAAATTTTGTTCTTCTGCTAATGCAATAGAGAATAAGGACGAAAAGAAAAGAGGACTTTTCTTTTAAATTTGCTTATTTATTAGCCTCATACTTCTACCTTAGATTTCTATATTTCATTTCTTTATTAAATTTTTTATCTTTTTTATTATTTTTTATTTGATTTTCTTTTTTTTTCTTCTTTTTATTCTTTATTTTTTAGTAATATTTTATTAATAAAATATGTAATATTATTTAATATTAAAATATGAAACTTGAATTTTTTATTTTTATTTTTGATACATTTTTTCTACTATTTTCTTATTTAGTTATATATTTTCTTATTTAGTTATATTTATTTCCATTATTCATTATTTTATTTCAAATTTACATATTACATTTACATATTACAATTATAACTAGATATATACCTATATAAATATATATTAATATACCAAGTTTAATATACTATACTAGTCTAAATCTAGATACTATACTAGTCTAAATCTAGCACCAGTTACTAAAGTAACAAGTACGTACTAGGGATCGTGACTTATACTAAAGTATAAGCACGATAAATCCCGCGGACGGGATTAGTTTTAGAAGTATCTAATGTAACAACCCGTAAAATTTAAATTTTTTTTCGGTTTTGTTACATGGCAATTATCGCCCTTAAACACACTTAACTGTGTTACGGGCGAAGTTAGAAAGCATCGGTTATACGCGTGCGTGTATATTATACGTACGTCCACCGTGTTGGTGCGTACACCACATCATTAATATATAATAATAGTTAAATAATAAATAACAGTAATTACGTAATACATAATAATAATAATGATAATCAAATATAATAAATATAATATATAAACAAATATATATTTATATATATAAAATATATAAATATAATATAGAAATAGATAAAGGAAATAAATAGATAAAAAGAAAAACAGTTTAATATATATTAATATATATATACATATTATATATATATATTAATATAATATATGATATATACATATATATAATAATATATATATACAATATTAAAATATTATATTAAGATATTAAAAATATTATATAAAATATTATATAATTATCAATTATATAATAATAATAAATAAATAAAATTCTAAAATACTAAAATAAAAATAAAAAAAAGATAGAAGATATAAGTTAAATGCTAAGTATAGTATAAGGTATAGTATAATAGTATAAGGTATAAATAAAAAATATAACTACTTAGTTTACGCGGCCTAATAGAAAAAACTAATTTTGTGTATCTTCGATACCCATTCTAAAGGACATTGAACGAAAAATCGTCCATCCATAGATATGATAATCGAACTTTTGTATGCCTTGGAAATGATATGAGGTGTTCGAAAATGGTTGAAGTAATTAAATAGGAGGATCACTATGACTATAGCCCTTGGTAGATTTACCAAAGAAGAAAATGATCTATTTGATATTATGGATGACTGGTTAAGGAGGGACCGTTTTGTTTTTGTGGGTTGGTCCGGCTTATTGCTATTCCCTTGTGCTTATTTCGCTTTAGGAGGTTGGTTTACAGGTACAACTTTTGTAACGTCATGGTATACCCATGGATTAGCAAGTTCCTATTTGGAAGGTTGCAATTTCTTAACCGCTGCAGTTTCGACTCCTGCAAATA